TTCCAATATGGCAGACATATATCTACACAGACTAATCAATAGTTCAAGTCACACACTCCCATAATCCATTTTCTCTTCGGAAAATTCCCCGCAACCTCACAATATTATTTATTTGGCACGGTTTGTTGAAGGGAAATATCCAAAACCATGTTTTATTAGTTTCAATAATCCATACTTGTAGCAATAAAATCCGATTTAGTCCTCCTCTAAGTGATAAATCATTGATTACAAATATCTATAAAGGACCAGAAATACCCTGTTTACGTATCATTGAAAAGTGCATTAACATAAATACAGCAGTAAGAAGCGGCAATACAAAAGTGTGTAAACTATAAAAACGAGTCAAGGTGGATTGTCCCACACTAGCACTTCCGCGCAATAATTCTACCAAAGGCGATCCTATTCCAGGAATAGCCTCAGGCACACCTGTTACAATTTTTACCGCCCAATAGCCGATTTGGTCCCGGGGTAAGGAATAACCAGTTACGCCAAAAGATGCGGTCAATACTGCCAGAACCACGCCTGTAACCCAAGTTAATTCACGAGGTTTTTTAAATCCACCGGTGAGATACACACGAAAAACATGTAGAATCATCATTAGGACCATCATACTTGCTGACCATCGATGAACTGATCGGATTAACCAACCAAAGTTAGCTTCCGTCATTATGTATTGAACAGAGGCAAAAGCTTCAGTAACGGTCGGGCGATAGTAAAAAGTCATAGCAAACCCCGTAGCTACTTGTACTAAAAAACAAGTAAGCGTAATTCCGCCTAAACAATAAAATATATTGACATGGGGAGGAACATATTTACTAGTTATATCATCCGCAATTGCCTGAATCTCGAGACGTTCTTCGAACCAATCATAGACTTTATTGAGATAGGTTAAAATCCCCCCCTTAGAGCTGTATATGAAACTTTCATCTCGTACAGCTCAAGCAAAAACACCCCCCAAAAAATAAAAATTGGATTATGTAATAGAAAGTTTGAAACTTCTTAATCTCCGATTCAATCTTCTCTAAATCTATGAAAGAAGAAAAAAACCCGAAAGCTCTTCTTTAGCGGTGATAATACCAAAACATCAAGTTGGCTCAATGGTCTTTATGTTGATCCTTACAGGCCTCTTGAATCCTCTCTTTACCTATTTTTTTGTCTCTAATGTGACTTTTTTCCTTTCTTTATTATTATTATTGAATTGTTATTATTATTGAATTGATAGGAATTCTCTTGTTAAGACCCTATGAATCGATTAAAACCGCATATTCATACTAGAACCACGATGATTCAATAAAAAATCATAAGTTAAGCCAAGGATTCCCTGAGTAAGAACCATCGGATCATCAAATATTCCATGAATTAGATAAAATGACTAAAAAAAAGAAAGATTTTTATTTTTTTTCAAGCAGTTTGGAATTTTTTTTTGAGTCCGGGCGCGAGGTCAAATATGAATCATAGTTCAAATAGTTCTTAAATCTAGTTCATATAGTTCGTGTTACAGATACTTGAATAAATATCCGACGAAGTCGAACCATCTCTATCAAGGTCACAGACGTATTTTCTGTTACTATCAATAGAATCAATTCTAACAAGTCACACACTCATATTCCGGAAATACAGAAAGAAATAAATTCCACGACCGAACTACCAAAATAGAATAGGTCAGAAATCCCAGTTCTAACCGATTTATTTTTTATTCAAAAGCTAGGACTTTTTGGTTCTTATAGATTTAATTCATTGAAATTCCATCCAACAAAACGGACGAATTATAAATCTCCAAAATAATAGATAGAAATACCGCAAATAGAGCCATTGCGATACCCATCAAAGGAGTCGTTCCCCACCCAGGAGCTACTTTCCCATATTCCGAATTCAATGGTTTTAATAAACTCCCTACAGTAGTTTGTCTTGGGCCCGATTTAGAACTGTTCTCAACAGTTTGTGTAGCCATAAATCCTATTGTATTCATTGAGATCTGTTGACTTTGTATACCCTTCCGTTGTAAATAAACGATCTTATGATAGATCCATTGGGATCTTTAAATTATATAATCATAATGGAAACAGCAACCTTAGTCGCCATCTTTATATCTGGTTTACTTGTAAGTTTTACCGGGTACGCCTTATATAGCGCTTTTGGGCAACCTTCTGAACAACTAAGAGATCCGTTCGAGGAACACGGGGACTAGTTGAAGTAATGAGCCTCCCCATAATAGGGGGGCTCGTTACTTCAACTGAGATCATGAAAAATCATTTCTTAGTTGGAACTTTAGGTGGTTCTCGAAAAAAGATAGCGAAAAAAATTATCCCTAGAGTCGAGACTAAAAGAAATGTATAAACCAGTGCTTCCATAAATCCGATTGCGGTTTACAATTATAACTTCCCTAACCTGTTTATTTTTTTTCATTTTTGAAATCATCTCGAAAGAGCAAGAGTCAAAAAACAACGATTCAATATAAAATTCCCTTCAAAAAGAAAATAGAGGCAAAAAATGCCAAAGCTGCGGTCTTGTATCAGACTGCCTGTTTTCTTGTAGTCGGATCCCCAAGTTTTTGGAATGCTCCAAACTCTACTTGAGCATCCAAATCTGGGTCAATGCCGGCAAAAACATCTCTGAACAAGGTTCTAGCACCATGCCAAATGTGTCCGAAGAAGAAGAGCAAAGCAAACGAAGCGTGTCCAAAAGTAAACCAACCCCTTGGACTGCTACGAAAAACACCATCCGATTTCAAAGTCGCGCGATCTAATTCAAAAATTTCACCTAATTGAGCGCGTCTAGCATATTTTTTCACAGTAGCGGGCTCACCATAACTGACTCCATCGAGTTCGCCACCATAGAACTCAACGGTTACACCTACTTGTTCAACACTATACTTCGATTCTGCCCTTCGAAAAGGAACATCAGCTCTAACAACGCCATCGCCGTCGACCAAAACGACCGGGAATGTTTCAAAAAACGTAGGCATACGACGTACAAAAAGCTCACGCCCTTCTTTATCCCTAAAGACGGGGTGTCCTAACCACCCAACCGCTATTCCATCTCCGTTATCCATCGAGCCGGCCCTGAACAACCCTCCTTTTGCTGGATTATTACCAATATAATCATAAAAAGCTAATTTTTCAGGAATTTTGGACCAGGCTTCTGAGAAACTTTTATTTTCTGCTAGCCCGACGCCAACTCTTCGATATATCTCTTGCTGGAAGTAACCCTGATCCCATTGATAACGAGTGGGACCAAATAATTCGATAGGGGTCGTTGCTGAACCATACCACATAGTTCCAGCAACAACAAAAGCCGCAAAAAAGACAGCTGCGATACTACTAGAGAGTACGGTTTCAATATTTCCCATACGCAACCCTTTGTATAGGCGTTGTGGCGGGCGGACGCTAAGATGGAATAAACCTGCTAATATGCCCAATGTACCTGCTGCAATATGATGGGAGGCTATTCCTCCCGGAACAAAAGGATCAAAACCTTCCACGCCCCACGACGGATTTACAGGTTGTACTTTTCCCGTTAGTCCATAAGGATCGGACACCCATATTCCCGGACCGTACAAGCCCGTTACATGAAATGCACCAAAACCAAAGCAAGCCACCCCGGAGAGAAATAAATGAATTCCAAAGATCTTGGGCAAATCCAAAGAAGGTTTTCCTGTACGTTCATCACAAAATATTTCTAGATCCCAATAAACCCAATGCCAGATAGCTGCCAAAAAGCATAAGCCGGAAAACACAATGTGTGCCCCGGCTACACCTTCGTAACTCCAAACCCCCGGATTCGTTACAGTCCCTCCTGTAATACTCCAACCTCCCCATGAATTGGTTATTCCTAAACGAGTCATGAAGGGTATAACGAACATACCCTGTCTCCACATCGGATCAAGAACAGGGTCAGAAGGATCAAAAACAGCTAATTCATACAGAGCCATTGAGCCGGCCCAACCAGCAACCAGAGCTGTATGCATTATATGAACGGAAAGCAATCGGCCGGGATCATTCAATACAACGGTATGAACACGATACCAAGGCAAACCCATGGAAAATACCCCTTGAAAAAATAAACACGACGTAACTTTATTGCGTTGGAAAAGTATACTATGACTATCTTATCTTACGGACACCCTTTGTTCGGAAGATTATTTCATAATAAAGGGTTAGATGAGTATTTTTTCTATTCTGTTCGTAGGAACAAAGAGAAGCAGATTTATTCTATACTCGATAAGTACCAATACGCAATGGGGGGATCGATACCATTTTCTATGAGTAAACGTGCCCCTCCTTATTTATTATTAGAAAGACCTATTCGTAAAAAGTTTCCTTTATTTTTTTTTATTTATGAATTTTTCTAATCTATGTATAAAATAAATATGATAGAGCTAATATTATAAAGACAGTAAAATCATATTGTTACGTTTCCACACCAAAGTGAAATATAGTATTTAGTTCTTTTTTCTTTAAATTCATGCCTATTGGTGTTCCAAAAGTACCTTTCCGAAGTCCTGGAGAGGAAGACGCATCTTGGGTTGACGTATAGTGCGGCTTGTCAGATATATTGGGTCGTATGGGATTTCCCCGTTCTCTCCCCCGACCGAGATATCCTCCGTTTCGCCCAAGAAACAGAAATTGAATCATCAAAAAATTGGAGCGTGAAGTGCAATTAGATGCATTGTTTTGGGGAATTCATAGTACTATATATTTATCAATTAAAATCATTTATGGTTGGCTTTGGTTGGACTAAAAAAATGAAGTATCCAGGCTCCGTTTATAAAAAACCCAATTGGTAATAAATAGATCTATGATTACTACGTGTATCCTAAAAGATTCTTGTTTGTTATTTGTAAAATCATAAAAAAGAAATGGTGATGGGAAGATTTGTTCTATATGTGCAAATAAAAAGCGGGCGGATCTTTACCCGGAGTAGAGCATAAACCTAAAAAGATTAAAGAGACCCATTCAGGAACAAGAAAATACCATCGCGGTTTGTATTGAATCTCGATGAAACAATACATCAATGAAAAGTTAATTCGATAAATTTATCGACTTTTTCTATTATAAAAAAGAAAGAAAAGACGGCAAAATAGGTCTTTATTGAAAAATAGAAAAAATAAAGGGGACTCAAATCTAGCCATTGATTCTTTTTCGCAATTGTTTTGAACCGTATGCATCAAAAGGTGCATGTACGGTTCCTAAGGGATAAAATTTTACCCTACTCAACCGACTTTATCGAGAAAGATTGCTTTTTTTAGGCCAAGAAGTTGATAGTGAGATCTCGAATCAACTTATTGGTCTTATGGTATATCTCAGTATCGAGGATGGTACCAAAGATTTGTTTTTGTTTATAAACTCTCCGGGCGGGTGGGTAATACCTGGAGTAGCTATTTATGATACTATGCAATTTGTGGGACCAGAGGTCCATACAATATGCATGGGATTAGCCGCGTCAATGGGATCCTTTATCCTAGTTGGAGGAGAAATTACCAAACGTCTAGCATTCCCTCACGCTTGGCGCCAATGAGGTTTTTTTATTTGAAAGAAAAAAGAAAACTATGCCTTCGCCATATGAATATTAAGTAATAGTAGCATGGCACTTCGAATTCGATATGAAAAAAATTATATATTCTTTTTTTTTCATTCGATTATGTATCGAGAGAGTAGTATGAGATAAAAGGCATTTCCGATTTTCTCTTATCTATCGGAAGTCCAATCCAGCGTCACAAACTTTTTTATTTTCATACTCGTAGGCTCTTAACAATATTTATGGTATAAAAAAAGAGTGCGAAAAAAATAAGATTTTCCCTTTTTTGGTTGGATCAAAAAGAAACTTTGGGATTGCTGAATCAAAGACAAAAAAAGAATACGTTTAAAAATATAAAGCAACGGAACCACCATAGTATTTTTTTAACTCCTCCGAAAGAAAGGGTGGCAATTTGACCATTTACCCGTCTGGGGTTGATAGATTCTATTTTTATCTTTCTTGAATAGAAAAATAAAAAGTTTAAGGGTCGATTTGATTGTAGAGCCGTATGCAATGCACAAAAGATGATGCCCGTACGGTTGTTCAATTCTATCTTTTTTTCCTATTATTCGTTATCTTTCTTTTCGGTTCGGTTCATCACACCAGATAGAGAACCCTTATATCATCAGGGTAATGATCCATCAACCCGCTAGTTCTTTTTATGAGGCACAAACGGGCGAATTTATCCTGGAAGCGGAAGAACTGCTGAAACTACGAGAAACCCTCACAAGGGTTTATGTACAAAGGACGGGTAAACCATTATGGGTTGTATCGGAAGACATGGAAAGGGACGTTTTTATGTCAGCAACAGAAGCCCAAGCTTACGGAATTGTTGATCTTGTAGCAGTTGGGTGAAAAAAATGCCTTTTGTGCAAATCCATGATTTAAGATTTTAAATCCGAGTTTACTATTCTATTAAATAGGAAAAATTCATAATCATCCCGGTTAGGATCAATCTAAACCAGCCCTTATTAGGTATATGATTCAACATGCCAACTATTAAACAACTTATTAGAAATACAAGACAGCCAATTCGAAATGTCACGAAATCCCCCGCTCTTGGGGGATGTCCTCAGCGCCGAGGAACATGTACTAGGGTGTATGTGCGGCTCGTTTAGATCATGAACTGACACAAAAAAGCAAAAACCCGCTTTCCAGTATAAATGATCAATACCAGCGAATAGGATAGAATGGGAGAAGGAACTCTGTTCACTATCTAAAAATAAGCAAATGGATCCCCCTAATTGTGGATAAAGTTTATGGTTTCCGTTGTTGCAAATCCAACCACCTGAATTTAAGATGATAACCAATTCTCCATTGGTAACAAATGGTTACCCATTAAGCGGAGGAAATCTTATTGAAATTTTCAAAAAAACATAAAAATGAAGTTCTCACCCGGTCAAGAACGGACTACGAGGGTCAGCTATCCGGCTAACTTTCAGAATTAAATACCGTTACTGTATAGGTGGGTCTCGCTGTGAAAGACCTGTTACTATATAATTTATGGGTAGAGCCAAATAGCGTGGTGCGAACTATACAAGTTACCAAAAACATTGATTAAATCAAGTTTTGTTTTTTTAAAGGCTCCGGTGTATAGAGAAGACCTCGCCGTTTAAGAAGTAACCATAGAAACGATGTAACCCATGATTTCTTTATCCATTTAATTTAAAATTTTTATTGACTTTATTTTTGACACCTAGCAAAAGAAAATTTCTTATTTCTTTTGTATTTCACAGTCAAATACCTAAAAAATAAAATCGTGGTCGGGAAGGTTATAGTAGCCGAAGCCGTTGGAATTTTTATTTTATACATTGGAAAAATCCGTTTGGTTATTAATAGACCGGGGCAGGGAAAAGGATAACTGAAAGAAAAGAAATCGATTAGTTATTCGTCAAAGTTTTATTTATTCAATGACCAGAATTAAACGCGGATATATAGCTCGGAGACGTAGAACAAAAATTCGTTTATTTGCATCAAGTTTTCGGGGGGCCCATTCAAGACTTACTCGAACTATTACTCAGCAGAAAATGAGAGCTTTGGTTTCGGCTCATCGCGATAGGGACAATCAAAAGAGAAATTTTCGTCGTTTGTGGATCGCTCGTATAAACGCAGTAATTCGGGAAGGGGGGGTATCTTATAGTTATAGTAAATTAATACACGATCTATACAATAGACGGTTGGTTATTAATCGTAAAATACTAGCTCAAATAGCTATATCAAATCGGAATTGTCTTTATATGATTTCCAACGAAATCAGAAAAGAAGCAGATTGTAAAGAATACACTGGAATAATTTAAATGGAGTTCCCCGGAGAATGAACTCCGGGAAGGTGGGGTCAAATTATTATTACTATGAAAAAATATGTTAAAGTAGTCAAAACGAATGAACACGTTCAATAAACAATATTTTTTTCGATTCGTTTTTTTGTTACGGCCCGACAATCAAATCTGGATTCTCGGATTTGTCGAACAAAACACCAATTTGTATTTGAGTTCGGGTTGGAATTCTGATTCAAGTGAACAAAGAAAAAGCTTATTTATTTCTGGTTCTTATTTATTTCTGGTTCTAAGGCCTGCAGCTCTAGCGGTCGGCTCGGTTCTTTCAAATTGTTTCTCATTATTGAGAAAGGGTAACAAAGATAAAATACGAGCTTGTTTTATAGCTATAGTAATTAATCGTTGTTGTTTCAAGGTCAATCTATTCACCCGCCTAGATAATATTTTTCCTTGTTCACTAATAAATCGACTAATTAAACTCATGTTTCTATAATCAATTCGATCCCCCGATTGAATCGGGGGCAACCGCCTACGAAAAGATCGCTTGGATTTAAGAAAAGGTCGCTTGGATTTATCCATGGTTTGTTTGTTTAATTTATTTCTTATCCTGAAAATCCTATTTCTTAATTGTCATCTTAACCCCCAATAGGATTCTTTTATATTTTAATTTAAATATGTTCTATATAATGTCATCTTTCCCTTTTCAGGGATAAGACATACGTCGTTCGATCTATTTCTTTATTTCCCCATGAATCATATGTTTGTAACAATAGGGACAGAATTTTCTCAATTCTAATCGATTCGGCGTATTGTGCCGATTCTTTTGAGTAATATATCTGGAACTGCCTGTTGGTACCTTCTTAACACTATTTCGCATACAACTAGTACATTCCAAAATTACCGTTATTCGCGCATCTTTCCTCTTGGCCATGAACCTCCCTTGGATTTTTGATTTACTCAACTCTTCTATTTTGATTCGAAAGAAAGAAAAAAAAAGTTACTTAACTTGAAATCCAACTCTAAAAGATCAAAATCAATAAAGTAATAATCAATCAAAGCCTATAGTAAATAATAAGTAAGATAATGATCTAGAAACTCTATTTCTATTTGAAGGACGGCATTTCAATTAAAGATCTTGTATTCTTGCCCTAGATCCACATTTTACTACTCTATCCCCACGCCCTTAATTCTTATTAATATGAATTAAATTCAAGTTTGAACCCCGGTCTCGCAGACGTCGAATCCACTTCTATTCTTTCTCTTTCGCCCCTTATTCTAAAAATAAGAAATTAAAAAGAGAAAAGGGGGGGCAATTAGTCATAGATATTTAATTGTATCTCGAATTTTCTTCACCCCCACCCCCCCCCGATGTCAATAATTAGAATGAAAAAAGGGGAATGTCAACGCATCCGGGAAAAAACGATTAATCTCTATCAATAGGCCTGCTAAAGCCCCGAACCATAGCGTACTTAATACTGGGGCCACGGAGAGATATGTTTTTAGATCTCGCATTGAAAAACCTCCTTTTGTTATTTATTGTAACCAAAAATAATCATTTTTTTATACGGGATTTTTTATTTCGTATATCTTTATTTCGTATATATATAATAAGTCTTTTCGTTTTCTTATTATTATATGTTATATGTTAAATAATCTGTTAAATAAGATCAAAAAGACGAAATGGGCATAAATTGTGTTTTTCGATGGAGGAATATAGGGATATGGAAAACAAGGCAGGAATTCTCTACAATGACACTGTAGAACAATTGAAGGGATGTAGCGCAGCTTGGTAGCGCGTTTGTTTTGGGTACAAAATGTCACGGGTTCAAATCCTGTCATCCCTACCTATCACTGACCCTTTGAGCAGTAACGAGGAATCAATTGAGATCGATTCAAGTTTCCCGGAATCATTCATTTTTATGAAACTATAGAATATATCCATATAAAATATAAAATGGATTCGTGTTAGAAAAACAATCCTTTTTTAGAGTCTTTTCTATTCTGATAAGAAAGCGCTCTTAGTTCAGTTCGGTAGAACGCGGGTCTCCAAAACCCGATGTCGTAGGTTCAAATCCTACAGAGCGTGGTTTTTTCTTCGTAGATCGGATTAGACTGAAATGGATTTAGTCACTTGCACAGTAATTCTAATTTGACCTCCCGGGGATTAAAGAAAGGAGGAGGCCAAAATTAATCAAAGATCCAACTGA